TTGAGATCTCATTCAAAGAGAAAGATAGCAAATATCTGGAGTTTCTTTTTTTATCCTATACGGATGATCCGATCCGCAAGGACCATGATTGGGAATTGTTTGATCGTCTTTCTCCGAGGAAGAAGCGAAACATAATCAACTTGAATTCGGGACAGCTATTCGAAATCTTAGGGAAAGACTTGATTTGTTATCTCATGTCTGCTTTTCGTGAAAAAAGACCAATTGAAGGGGAGGTTTTCTTCAAACAACAAGGAGCTGAGGCAACTATTCAATCAAATGATATTGAGCATGTTTCCCATCTCTTCTCGAGAAACAAGTGGGGTATTTCTTTGCAAAATTGTGCTCAATTTCATATGTGGCAATTCCGCCAAGATCTCTTCGTTAGTTGGGGGAAGAATCAGCACGAATCGGATTTTTTGAGGAACGTATCGAGAGAGAATTTGATTTGGTTAGACAATGTGTGGTTGGTAAACAAGGATCGGTTTTTTAGCAAGGTACGGAATGTATTGTCAAATATTCAATATGATTCCACAAGATCTATTTTCGTTCAAGTAAGGGATTCTAGCCAATTGAAAGGATCTTCTGATCAATCCATAGATCATTTCGATTCCATTAGAAATGAGGATTCGGAATATCACACATTGATCGATCAAACAGAGATTCAGCAACTAAAAGAAAGATCGATTCTTTTGGATCCTTCCTTTCTTCAAACGGAACGAACAGAGATAGAATCAGATCGATTCCCGAAATGCCTTTTTGGATCTTCCTCAATGTCCCGGCTATTCACGGAACGTGAGAAGCAGATGAATAATCATCTGCTTCCGGAAGAAATCGAAGAATTTCTTGGGAATCCTACAAGATCAATTCGTTCTTTTTTCTCTGACAGATGGTCAGAACTTCATCTGGGTTCGAATCCTACTGAGAGGTCCACTAGAGATCAGAAATTTTTGAAGAAAAAACAAGATGTTTCTTTTGTCCCTTCCAGGCGATCGGAAAATAAAGAAATGGTTGATATATTCAAGATAATTACGTATTTACAAAATACCGTCTCAATTCATCCTATTTCATCAGATCCGGGATGTGATATGGTTCCGAAGGATGAACCGGATATGGACAGTTCCAATAAGATTTCATTCTTGAAAAAAAATCCATTTTTTGATTTATTTCATCTATTCCATGACCGGAACAAAGGGGGATACACGTTACACCACGATTTTGAATCAGAAGAGAGATTTCAAGAAATGGCAGATCTATTCACTCTATCAATAACCGAGCCGGATCTGGTGTATCATAGGGGATTTGCCTTTTCTATTGATTCCTACGGGTTGGATCAAAAAAAATTCTTGAATGAGGTATTCAACTCCAGAGATGAATCGAAAAAGAAATCTTTATTGGTTCTACCTCCTCTTTTTTATGAAGAGAATGAATCTTTTTATCGAAGGATCAGAAAAAAATCGGTCCGGATCTACTGCGGGAATGATTTGGAAGATCCAAAACTAAAAACAGCGGTATTTGCTAGCAACAACATAATGGAGGCAGTCAATCAATATAGATTGATCCGAAATCTGATTCAAATCCAATATAGCACCTATGGGTACATAAGAAATGTATCGAATCGATTCTTTTTAATGAATAGATCCGATCGCAACTTCGAATATGGAATTCAAAGGGATCGAATAGGAAATGATACTCTGAATCATATAACTATAATGAAATATACGATCAACCAACATTTATCGAATTTGAAAAAGAGTCAGAAGAAATGGTTTGATCCTCTTATTTCTCGAACCGAGAGATCCATGAATCGGGATCCTGATGCATATAGATACAAATGTTCCAATGGGAGCAAGAATTTCCAGGAACATTTGGAACATTTCGTTTCTGAACAGAAGAACCGTTTTCAAGTAGTGTTCAATCGATTACGTATTAATCAATATTCGATTGATTGGTCCGAGGCTATCGACAAACAAGATTTGTCTAAGTCACTTCGTTTCTTTTTGTCCAAGTCACTTCTCTTTTTGTCCAAGTCACTTCCCTTTTTGTCCAAGTCACTTCCCCTTTTCTTTGTGAGTATCGGGAATATCCCCATTCATAGGTCCGAGATCCACATCTATGAATTGAAAGGTCCGAATGATCAACTCTGCAATCAGTTGTTAGAATCAATAGGTGTTCAAATCGTTCATTTGAATAAATTGAAACCCTTTTTATTTTTATTGGATGATCATGATACTTCCCAAAGACCGAAATTCTTGATCAATGGAGGAACAATATTACCATTTTTGTTCAAAAAGATACCAAAGTGGATGATTGACTCATTCCATACTAGAAATAATCGCAGGAAATCCTTTGATAACACGGATTCCTATTTCTCAATGATATCCCAGGATCGAGACAATTGGCTGAATCCCGTGAAACCATTTCATAGAAGTTCATTGATATCTTCTTTTTATAAAGCAAATCGACTTCGATTCCTGAATGATCCACATCACTTCTGGTTCTA